TCACAGGATGGGTAGATGTCACAGATGATGAATTGATTTCGTACCTATGTAACTATATTTTTATTTTTGTTCGTCCGTAATAGTAATAATTGATTCATGAATCAATTATTTTCAATTGTATCTTTCAAGTGGTATTTTTTGGTTATTTTCCTATTTTTATCTCAAAAATGGAAACTTAGGAAAGTGCTTTATAAACATATGTATAAAAAGAACATATTTCATCTAGTTTCCTTATGCCCACTATAACCAGTTATTTCGGTTTTCTACTAGCAGTTTTAACAATAACCGCGGGTCTTTTTATTAGTCTGAATAAGATACGACTTATTTGATTTGAAAATTTGAGATGAATTGTCAATTTTGGAATTTTTTAGATATTCTATAGTTCCTTATCATGTCAATTGCCAATTCTTGGTCATTGAGATTCACGGTCAATACGGATTCCTATTTAAGGATAGATATTACCCCCACTTTTTTTCCTTTCAACCAAACTCAAATGATTGAAGTTTCTCTATTTGGAATCGTGTTAGGTCTAATTCCTATTACTTTGGCTGGATTATTTGTAACGGCATATTTACAATACCGACGTGGTGATCAGTTGGATATTTGATTTAAGTAACATCTCTCTTGTTTATTGACCTCCCATTTCTTTGTTTTAATACTAATTCACAGTAAATCAAATTAAAACTTTTGATTAGACTGTTATCCCATTATTTATTATTTAAGTGTCATTCTCCATCTAAGAAGAATGGGGCGGAATCACGCTCTGTAGGATTTGAACCTACGACATCGGGTTTTGGAGACCCGCGTTCTACCGAACTGAACTAAGAGCGCTTTCTTTTCATAAATACTTTTATGTGATGGCAATAGATATTGCATGCATACATACTCAATATGGAGAACTATTCATATTGAGTATGTATCAATTTGAATCGGTCGCAATTGATCTATTGTTACTGCTGATACGATAACTACTAGTTCGGGATAGGGATGACAGGATTTGAACCTGTGACATTTTGTACCCAAAACAAACGCGCTACCAAGCTGCGCTACATCCCTTTACATTGGTTTCCATTGTCATTGTAAACACTTTTTGTCTTGTTTTCCACATTTTTCCATTCTATATATATAGAATATATCCTGTCATTTTTTTTTTACTTTATTATATCGTATAAATCAGATATCGATACGAATATTCTTATCGAATCATTTCATTCTATTAAATTGAATTAAAAACAGAGAATAGATAGGATATATAATATAAATATTAACATTATAAAGAGTATAATAATAATATATATATATAATAGAATGAAAATATAAAAAATAGAATAATTTAAAATATTCTTTTATATATAATTCAAAATTTCAAATATATATATATATAGAATATATTATTATTATAATATATATATATTTGAATAAAATATTCAATAATAATATAAAAATAATACTCTATAAAAAAAATAGATAATTAATCATAATTAATCATTGTACAATTCAATTTGAATTCGCACTTCCCCCGACAAATCAAAGTTTTATTATTATTAAAAAAAAAAGATTTGATCATATTCCTATATGTAATTCAGTATTATTATGTATTACAAATTACAAGAAACAAACGAAGGAGGATTTGAAATGCGAGATCTAAAAACATATCTCTCTGTGGCACCAGTGGCAAGTACTCTATGGTTCGCGGTTCTAGCAGGTCTCTTGATAGAAATCAATCGTTTCTTCCCGGATGCATTGACATTCCCCTTTTTTTGATTCTAGTTATTGGTATGGGAAGGGGTGACAAAGATTAGAGATCCAATAAAATATCTGTTATTAAATCCCTCTACGTTACGTTTTTTTTCTAATTAGACTAGAATAAGTTCGAAAAAAAAGAGCAAATTAAGAAAGGTGGATTTGGCCTCAGTGAAATTAGGAGTTTTTCCGGGGTTTCAATGGAATTGAATTAATACTTCAATTCCATTGCTATTCATTTAATAATACAATGAGACCAGAAATGGAATTGTAATAGAATACTTGGGGGGGGTCAATAATATCATACAAGATATTTCAATGAAAAATGAAATACTGTACTGTGATTCGAAATATAGTTCTAAATCATTGTATTACTGAATTAGTACTGTACTATATAAAATGAATTGGAACAAAATCTTTCATAATTTGATTTTGAATTATCAACTTATACTTTTTTCGTTCCTTTTTTCTTCTTCGCTTCGAATCTTAAAATAGAAGAGTTAAGTGAATCAAAAAAAACCAAAAAAAACCAAAGGAGGTTCATGGCCAAGGGTAAAGATATACGAATAACTGTTATTTTGGAATGTAGCAGTTGTGATAAAAAGAGTGTTAATAAGGAATCTGGGGGTATTTCTAGATATATTACTCAAAAGAATCGACACAATACACCTAGTCGATTGGAATTGAGAAAATTCTGTCCCTTTTGTTGTAAACAAACGATTCACGTCGAGATAAAGAAATAGAGAAAATGGATTGCTTGTGTGTCACCCTTAGGAGGTAAATTCGATAAATTATTATATCTATATAACAATCTATAAATAGCATATATTTCCTTATATAACAAATATATATATTAAAAAAAATTAAGAATATAAATAAAACAAATCCTTTTTTTTTTTAAGAAAAGGGATTTTCGGGATAGGAATAAACAAACCATGGAGAACTCTAAGCTACTCTTTCTTAAATCTAAGCAATCTTTTCGTAGGAGTTTGTCCCCGATCCAATCGGGGGATCGGATTGATTATAAAAACATGAGTTTACTTTATCGATTTATGAGTCAACAAGGAAAAATAGTATCTAGACGCGTGAATAGATTAACCTTAAAACAACAACGATTAATTACGATTGCTATAAAACAAGCTCGTATTTTATCTTTGTTACCTTTTGTTAATTCGTTATCTTTTGTTAAAAATGAAAAAAAAAAATATGAAAAAAGCGAGTCGATCACTAGAACTCCTACTACTGTTCTAAAAAAAAAAAAAAAATATGAAAAAAGCGAGTCGATCACTAGAACTCCTACTACTGTTCTAAAAAAAAAAAAAAAATAGAGTTACTCTTCAAGTAAATTTCATTTTGAATCGAAACTCAAATTCAATAGATAATAGGTGAAGAAGAATAATTTTTTTGAGCGTGGTTGTTTATTTATTTTGATAACTTTGTCATATGAATTCTATTTTATCATACAAATCTCTTTTATTCTACCACCTTCCCGGAGTTGAGTTTCCGGGGAATTTTTATTTTTGTATGATCTCCTTGGCAATCATAAAAAGACAATTCCCTTTTAATATAGCTATTTGTGCAACTATTTTACGATTAAGAAGCAATTGACTCTTGTACAAATTATACATTAATTTACTATAAATACAGTATACATTGTTTATATTTTTGGCAATTATTGCGTTTATTCGACTGATCCACAAACTGCGAAAATCCCTTTTTTTCCTATCTCTATCCCGATGAGCCGAAACCAAAGCTTTTATTTTCTGTTGCGAAATCGTTCGAGTAAGTTTTGAATGAGCTCCGCGAAAGCTTAATGTAAATAAACCCATTTTTGTCCTCCGTTTTAGAGCGATAGATCCTCGTTTAACTCTGGTCATTGAATAAATGAGACTTTGATGAATAACAATTTTATTTTTTTCTTTCAGTTATTCTTTTATCTTTCCTAGTCTATTAATAACAAAATGGATTCTTCCAATGTATAAAATTAAAATTCCAATGGCTTTTGCTGCTATAACCTTCCCAACCACGATTTTTTTATTTTTTTCTAAGTATTTAACCTCTTAATAAGAAATTCTATTGATACTAGGTATTCAAAAAAGCATAGTTAATTTAATAGAAATAGACAAAGAAATAGTGGGTTCCATCGTTTCTATGATTACTTGTTAAACGGTGAGGTCCTCTCTATACACCGGAGCCCCTTCTTTCATTGAATCCTCATTCAATCAATGTTATTGTGAACTTGTACAGTTCACACTTATGGGCTCTACCCATGAAATATCTAGTAATAGGTCTTTCACAACAAAATCTAGCTATACAGTAACGGTATTTAAGTATGAAGATTAGCTGGGTAGTTGACCTTCTTAGTCCGTTATTGCAAAATTTAGGGCATAATTTTTTATTTAAAATTGGATTTTTCCCGCTTAATGGATAACTATTTGTTACCAATGGGAAAGTTTTTTTCATCTTAAATTACAAATTAAGGTGATTCGGTTTGCACCAATCGAAACCATAAATTTTATACACAATAGAATTATATATATAATTCTTATTAATAGACTAGATTTTTAGATTTTAGTCTATGATCTAAACGAGTCGCACATACACCCTAGTACATGTTCCTCGGCGCTGAGGGCATCCCCGAAGAGCGGGAGATTTTGTTACATTTCGGATTGGCTGTCTTGTGTTTCTAATAAGTTGTTTTATAGTTGGCATGGTGAGTCATATATATATAATGAGCTGGTTTAGATCAATCCTAACCGGACCGGATAATTAAGAATTTTATAGATTCTTAAAAATCCGGTTGGTAAGACAATTAAATTAAAGTAAAGAACAACTAAAAGACAATTAAAAAGCAAAAATTGCAAAATACTTTATTTATGAGTAATACCTTTCAGGAATACTTTTTAATTTCTTACTCATGAGTAATCCTTTTTTGGAAAGGGTTATTTGAGTAATCCATTTTCGTTGAGTCTTTTTCCTATATAGAATATAATTCCTTGTATTACACAGAAAAAGCTTGTTGATATCACTAAACATATCAAAAATAATATCAGGGTTCCATCTCGTTGTGCGTCCATAATTCCACCTAATACTAAATTGTAATAAATATATGTCTTAATCTCTACGTTTTTTCGTTTTAAAAAAAACTTGAGTTTAGTAATTACTGATTTCAAACGCTTCAAAAGCTTCAAAACGAACTCCCATACACGATAAAGTTGGGGATCAAGTATGAAATACACTCGCACCGTAAAGCTAGG